CATGTGTATCTAGGGAATAGTCGCTTCAAAGTGAATTCTCCCTAGATACATCTATTCAATTAAATTATGAATCTATTCCGAATATATGGATTTGGTTAAAGATTCAAAACCCAGTTTTTTTTCTAAAAAAAAAAAAAATATGAAAAAAATTCAATCTATTTATTATTCTTCGGTTAATCAATTGTGAAATGTTTTTCTAGAATGCCCAATAACTGTTTTACATCTTCTATGCGAAAATCTTCAATTTTCATAAGATCCTTTTGACTCTTATTCAAAAGGTCTAATAATGTATGTATATTGGACCTTTTGAGGCAATTATAGATCCTGGGAGGCAATTCTAATTGGTCAATAAAAATATATTTCAATTCTATTTCTTTTTTGTTTTTCCTTAGTTTAGCCAATCTATCATGAAAAGTAAGAGGGGGTAAAGTGCTCTTGTGTTGATTGTACTCTAAATGTAAAGTTTCTTCTTCCGCATGTAGAAAAGGAATAAATAAATCAATCAAATTACGGGAGGCTTCATGAAGTGCTTCTTTAGGAGTTAAACTCCCATTTGTCCATATTTCGAGAAAAAGTATCTCTTGTCTTTCATTCCCATTCCCATAAGAATGAATACTATGATTCGCATTTCGAACAGGCATGAATACAGCATCTATAGGATAACTTCCGTCTTGAAAGTTATTTGGCCTTTTTATACTATATCCGCGATTCCTCTCGATTTGTAATCCAATACACAAATCAATCGGTTCCATCAGTCTAGCTATATGTTGTGTATTATCAACGATTTCCACAGAAGGCGGTGAAATGATGTCTTGAGCAGTTACATATCCAGGACCCCTGGCACAAATAAACGCGCCGCGAGTTCCATACAGATTACTTCTCAATACAATTTCTTTCAAATTCATTAAAATTTCATGTACTGATTCTTGAATACCTACTATGGTAGAATATTCATGGGGTATTTTCTCAGATTTTGCACGTGTGATACATGTTCCTTCTATTTCTCCAAGCAAAGCTCTTCGCATCGCAATGCCTATTGTGTCGGCTTGACCTTTAATAAGTGGAGACAGAATAAAGCGTCCATAACAAAGACGCTTATTGTCTACTCTTGATTCAACACACTTCCACTGCAGTGTCCGAGTAGATACTGTTACTTTCTCTCGAACCATAGTAATATTACTTGATCAGATCATTGAATCATTTATTTCTCTTGAAATCTCTTCAATGTTTATTTCTACACAGTTTATTCCTATACACGTCTTTTTTTAGGAGGTCTACAGCCGTTATGTGGCATAGGAGTTACATCCCGTACGAAACTTAATAGTATACCACTTCTACGAATAGCTCGTAATGCTGCATCTCTTCCGAGACCAGGACCCTTTATCATGACTTCTGCTCGTTGCATACCTTGATCCACTACTGTACGAATAGCATTTCCTGCTGCGGTTTGAGCAGCAAATGGCGTCCCTCTTCTTGTACCCCTGAATCCACAAGTACCGGCCGAGGACCAAGAAACCACCCGACCCCGTACATCTGTAACGGTCACAATGGTATTGTTAAAACTTGCTTGAACATGAATAACTCCCTTTGGTATTCTACGCGCACTCTTACGTGAACCAATACGTCCATTCCTACGTGAACCAATTCTTGGTATAGGTTTTGCCATATTTTATCATCTCATAAATATGAGTAAGAGATATATGGATATATCCATTTCATGTCAAAACATGATTTTTTTTATTTGTACATCGGGTTCTTTAGAGAATCTCTTTTCGAAAAATTATCCTTGTCTTTGTTTATGTCTCGGGTTGGGACAAATTACTATAATTCGTCCCCGTCTACGGATCAGTCGACATTTTTCGCAAATTTTACGAACAGAAGCCCTTATTTTCATATTTGTTATTCCTTACCTTAACTTAATTAAGAATCTACTTCTTGGAAGAAAATAAGTTTCTTGAAATTTTGAACTTCGAATTGTATCTCCATGAAAAAAGGAATGTTGAAGTTGAAAAACTCCCTAATTATTCGAATCCTTGTTTCGGATTCTATAAATTATACGCCCTTTGGTTGAATCATAACGACTTACTTCAATTTTGACTCTATCTCCTGGTAGTATCCGTATAAAACTACGTCGGATCCTTCCTGAAACATAACCTAGAATCATATTTTCATTATCTAAACGCACCCGGAACATACCGTTGGGAAGTGATTCAGTAATTAAACCTTCATGAATCCATTTTTGTTCTTTCATTCCAGGTAAAACCCCCTTAAAGTATTAATTAATGGAGGAGTAGTGATATTAGACAACCCGCCCTTTCTCTTTTTTTTTTCACAAATAGGAAGTTCCGGATCCAATTCGAATATCAGAAGGATTACCATATATAACACAAAATTTCTCCACCAATTCTTTCTAGGCGAGCCTCTCGGTCTGTCATTATACCTCTAGAAGTAGAAAGAATTACAATCCCCATACCACCTAAAATTCTAGGAATTCGTTGATAGTTAGAATAGATTCGTAGACCAGGTCGACTGATCCGTTTTAAATTTAAAATAGTTCTATATGTTCCTTTCCTATTCCTTCTATGTCGCAGGGTTAAAACCAAAAAATATTTGTTGCTTTCCTGATGTTTCCTCACGTTTTCGATAAAACCTTCCCGTAAAAGTATTTTAACAATGTTTTCGGTGATATTAGTAGATGCTATTCGAACCGTTACTTTTCTATCCATGTCGACATTTCGTATAGAGGTTATTATGTCAGCAATAGTGTCCCTGCCCATGATGAACTAAAATTATTGGTGCCTGCTAATTTTGATATAATCAACATGCTCTTTTTTATTTTTTTATTTATGAATTCTATTAAATATTAAATTAAAGGTATATGCGTGAAACACAATCTACTAATTAATCTATTTCATTCGCTTACTATAACTATATCATGGTCTCGTCTTATAATACCTCAGGGGCTAAGGAAACTATTTTAGTAAAATTTAACTGTCTCAATTCCCGGACGATCGCACCAAAAATTCGAGTTCCTTTTGGGTTTCCTTCTTGATCAATAATAACTGCAGCATTGTCATCATATCGTATTATCATACCGTTGTCACGTTTGAGTTCTTTACAGGTACGTACAATTACAGCTCTGATTACTTCTGATCTTTCTAGAGGCATATTTGGTACTACTTCTTTGATCACAGCAACAATAACGTCACCAATATGAGCGTATCGGCGATTACTAGTTCCTATGATTCGAATACACATCAATTCTCGGGCCCCGCTGTTGTCCGCTACATTCAAATGGGTCTGGGGTTGAATCATATCATTTTTTTATTCGATTTTTCAATGCAAAGAACGAAGGAAAAAAAAAGAAATATTGTTTGTCCAAAATCAAAAAAAGAAACCTGCAATTTTTTTTCATCCCAAAGACCTCTTTTTCTTTTATTCCTATCCCGAAATAATGAATTGAGTTCGTATAGGCATTTTGGACGCCGCTATTGAAATAGCTTTTCTAGCTATATTTTCTGCTACTCCGCCCATTTCATAAAGTATTCTACCTGGTTTAACGACAGCTACCCAATATTCGGGGGATCCTTTCCCCGAACCCATACGTGTTTCTGTAGGTCTTACTGTAACTGGTTTGTCTGGAAATATACGTACCCATATTTTTCCACCACGGCGTACGTTTCGTGTCATTGCTCGTCGCCCCGCTTCTATTTGTCTAGATGTGATCCAAGCAGGTTCAAGTGCTTGAAGAGCGTATCTACCGAAACAAATACGATTACCTCGATAAGATATTCCCTTCATTCTTCCTCTATGTTGTTTACGGAATCTGGTTCTTTTGGGGTTATAGTGGATGGGTCTTTTTAAAATTCCATCTCTACTCCAGAACCGGACATGAGAGTTTCTTCTCATCCAGCTCCTCGCGAATGAAATGATTCAAAAAAATTTAGTTAAGATAAAATTCAATTTTTTTGAATAATACACTGAATCGTGGGATTCTTTGATATTTCATCTAATTTTCATCTAATCTATTTCTATTAGAAATTTTTATATCTTGTTTATATATAGCTTTTGGATATATAGCTAAACATATATTTCTAGATAATGTAATTTTTTATTTATAATTTATTTATAATATAATAATATATAAGGCTATAACGAATCTTTATTTTGTTTTGTCTTTATCATATCGGATCGCTCAAAAAATAGAGCAATTCGGTAAAATAAAGCTTTCGCGGGCGAACATTTACTCTTTCAATATCTATTTCAATTGTAAGGTTAGCCCACGATCTTTCAGAACAAATGAATTGATACCTGGTTTGTTCCGCCATCCCACTCAATGAATCATTAGGATTCGTTTTTAATAGAATCTTCTGTATTCACAGGTTTCCGTCGTTCCCATCGCTTCTCAATTAATGGTTAGGTCTGAATTATACAATGGAGCTCCTGTTCTTGAGTCAATCTTCTCAGTCTTTATTGGCTCTAGGCTCTTGATTTTTTTTCTATGAACATATTCATTTAATTCGGGAGGAATTAGTTTGATGCTTTATTACATTGCTTTTTATGAAATGATTCATAGACCTTACATATTATATTGGAATCATATATCATTGGCGTTCTTTTTATCTCTTTCTCTCACCCTTCTTCCATTTATCCACATCATTCTAGATTTCGCTTCCCAAACTCATAATCAGATTGGTTTGGTTTTTTTTTTGTGTTTATGCAAAAAAGATTTCAGTTGCTACAATGATATGACCAATATATCATATCTTGACTGGTTGTTTAGATCTAGATAATGTGAAGCGATGAGTTGGTTATTAATTCTGTAATTTTGAGTTCATACTATGTATGGGCCGGTCCATTTTTTGTTTTGAACCCTAATCCTACAAAAAACCAACGAGTCACACACTAAGCATAGCAATTATATCAAATGGTCAATCGAATCTTTATTCAACCCTATAGAATTAATTTCTAATTGTTCATTTTTGTTTTGATTGAAGAGA